ATTGACATGGGGAGGAACGTATTTACTAGTTATATCATCTGCAATCGCTTGAATCTCGAGACGTTCTTCGAACCAATCATACACTTTATTGAGATAGGTAAACCAAAAGGATTCCCCCTCCGAGAACCGTATAGGAGAATTTCATCTCGTACAGCTCAAGCAAAAACACACAAAAACGGACAGCAACGGGTATGTACTAGAAAGTTGGAAATTGTTTACTTTCTTTTTCTTTTTTGATTCAATCTTCTTTGACTAGACGAAACAATAAAAAAATCTGACAACTCTTCTTTGTGGTGATAGTGCCAAAACATCAAGTAGGCTCATTTCTCTTTATGGTGATCGTTAAAGGCCGCTTGAATCCTCTCGTTCCCAATTTGGTTTTCGTTGATTATTAGTTTGACTTTTATGTAATGCGGCTTTTTTTGATAGGAATTCTCTTGTTAAGACCCTTGCATGATTCTTCTTCTAATAAAACCTCAGATTCATACGATACCCCCGATGATTTTCAATAAAACTTAAAGTTTCGCCCAACGATTCTCTGAGTAAGAACCATTTAGATCATCATTTGCATTGCCAATATAAGAATGAATTAAAATCCAAAGTAAATAAATTTTTATCCTTTGCTTAAAAGATAAGTATAAACAGAAGTTTCAAAGAATAAGAATATTTTCATTTCGAATTTGCTAACTTCATATTATTTGAAAATGATTTAACAGCCGGCCAGGGGGTCTAATTCAATCTAAATCATAGTTCCACTCGTTAATTTAATGATTGATTATTTCATCTATTTCGTGTTTCAAATACTAGAATAAATATCCGACGAGGTAAAAACCTATCTTTATAAAGATGACAGACTGGTTATCTGTACTAGCACTAGGATCAATTTTAACAAGTCACACACTCATATTCCGGAAATACAGAAAGAAAAAATTCCGCGGTCGAACTACCAAAATAGAATGGGGTAGAAATATGAGCCCTAAATTAGTCATTTTGTATTGAAAAACCGGGACTTAATTGTTGGTGTGTATCTAATCTAATTCATTGCAATTCCGTCCAGTAAAACGGAAGAATTATAAATCTCCAAAATAATCGATAAGAATACGGCAAAAAGGGCCATTGCGACACCCATCAAGGGAGTAGTTCCCCATCCAGGAGCTACTTTACCATATTCAGAATTCAACGGTTTCAACAACCCCCCTATACCTGTTTGTTTTGGACGTGCTTTTGAACTCTCCTCAACGGTTTGTGTAGCCATAAATCTTAGTGTAGTAATTGAGATCTGTTGACTTTGTATGCTATTCTGTTGTAAATAAACGATCTTATCATAGATTCATTGTGATCTTGAAATTCTATAATAATGGAAACAGCAACCCTAGTCGCCATCTTTGTATCTGGTTTACTTGTAAGTTTTACTGGGTACGCCTTATATACCGCCTTTGGGCAACCCGCTCAACAACTAAGAGATCCATTCGAGGAGCACGGAGACTAGTTGAAGTAATGAGCCTCCCAAACGGGGGGCTCATTACTTCACTTGAGATTGAGAGAATGAAAAATCATTTCTTAGTTTGAATTTTCGGCGGTTCTCGAAAAAAGATAGCGAAAAAAATTATCCCTAGAGTCGATACTAAGAGGAATGTATAAACCAATGCTTCCATAGGTTCGATCATAGTTTACAATTATAACTTCCATACCTGTTTATTTTGAATCAGCTTCCGTATAACGAAAAAAAGAGTCAAAGAAATGGAAATGATTCAAATTAGGATTTCTCTAATACGGTAGGTAAAAGGAAAAAAAGAAAGAAATTTAAAGACGCAAAAGATACGACAGGAATTTTGTATCAGACGGCTTGTTTTCTGGTAGTCGGATCTCCAAGTTTTTGGAATGTTCCAAATTCTACTTGAGAATCCAAATCCGGGTCAATACCCGCAAAAACATCTCTAAACAGGGTTCTAGCACCATGCCAAATGTGTCCGAAGAAGAAGAGTAGAGCAAACGACGCATGTCCAAAAGTAAACCAACCTCTTGGGCTGCTACGAAAAACACCATCGGATTTCAAAGTAGCACGATCTAATTCAAAAATTTCCCCTAATTGAGCGCGCCTAGCATATTTTTTCACAGTAGCGGGGTCGCTGTAACTGACTCCGTTAAGTTCGCCACCATAGAACTCAACAGTTACACCTACCTGTTCAACACTATATTTGGATTCTGCCCTTCTAAAAGGAACGTCGGCTCTAACAATTCCGTCTCCATCTACCAAAACAACTGGGAATGTTTCAAAAAAAGTAGGCATACGACGGACAAAAAGTTCACGCCCTTCTTTATCTCTAAAGACGGGGTGTCCTAACCACCCAACAGCTATTCCATCCCCACTGTCCATTGAACCCACCCTAAATAATCCCCCTTTTGCCGGATTATTGCCAATGTAATCATAAAAAGCTAATTTTTCAGGAATTTTAGACCAAGCTTCAGTTAAACTTTTCTTTTCAGCTAGCCCAGCACTGACTCTGCGATAGATTTCTTGCTGGAAGTATCCCTGGTCCCATTGATAACGAGTAGGACCAAACAATTCAATTGGGGTCGTTGCGGAACCATACCACATAGTTCCTGCAACAACAAAAGCAGCAAAAAAGACAGCAGCGATACTACTGGAAAGGACGGTTTCAATATTACCCATACGTAATCCTTTGTATAGACGTTGGGGCGGACGGACACTAAGATGGAATAGGCCCGCTAATATGCCCAACGTCCCCGCTGCAATATGGTGAGAAGCTATTCCTCCCGGAACAAAAGGATCAAAACCTTCCACGCCCCAGGCTGGGTTGACAGATTGTACTTTTCCAGTAAGTCCATAAGGATCAGAGACCCATATGCCAGGACCATACAATCCGGTTACATGAAAGACTCCAAAACCAAAGCACGCGACCCCTGAAAGAAATAAATGAATTCCAAAGATCTTGGGCAAATCCAAAGAAGGTTTTCCTGTACGTTCATCAGAAAAAATTTCTAGATCCCAATATACCCAATGCCAAATAGCGGCCAGGAAGCACAAGCCGGAAAACATAATATGTGCCGCGGCGACTCCTTCGTAAGTCCAAATACCCGGATTTGTTACAGTTCCTCCTGTAATACTCCAACCGCCCCAGGAATTTGTTATTCCTAAACGAGTCATGAAGGGTATAACAAACATACCTTGTCTCCACATTGGATCAAGAACGGGGTCAGAGGGATCAAAAACTGCTAATTCATATAAAGCCATTGAACCGGCCCAACCAGCAACCAGAGCTGTATGCATTATATGGACAGCAAGCAACCGACCGGGATCATTTAATACAACAGTATGAACACGATACCAAGGCAAACCCATGTAAATACCCCTCTCTGAAAGAAAAATAGACACTATGTAACTTTATTGCATTGGAAAAATGGATGCTAGGGACTCCCCTTGCTGTGAATTATCGTATTACTATTTGTTCAATTCTATTGGTAATAATGGAAAAATTCTGTTTGTAGGAACAAAGAGAAGCAGATCTATTCTATACCCGATAAGTATCAATATGCAATGGGCGATGAAGCCCATTTTATAGGAGAAAATGGATCCATACTTGGTCATCATTCCACAGGTGTATTTGTAATAATGTGGAGTGAGTCGTTCTGACTTCCGTTATGAATGAACTTACCCAATCTAGATATAAAATATCAGATGCTAAATACCAATATTCTACTATGAGGCTAATAAAATAAACTTACAATTACGTTTCCACATCAAAGTAAAATAGAGTACTTCATTTTTTTCATTTAATGCCTATTGGTGTTCCAAAAGTACCTTTTCGAAGTCCTGGAGAGGAAGATGCATCTTGGGTTGACATATAGTGCGACTTGTCAGATATATTGGGTCATATGGGATTTCCCCATTATCTCCCCCGATCGAGATATTCTCCTATTCGCCCAATACAGATTGATTGAATTATCAATAATTTGGAGCGTGAAATGAAATTAGATCCATTTTAGGGGAATCCAGATGACTATTAGCAATTAGACTCATTTATGGTTGACTTGGTTGTACCAATCAAATTATTGAGGCTCTGTTTAGACAAACCCAACTTAGTAATATACCGACGACTGCCGCTGCTATTTATAATTATTCATTTGTTTATTACCATTACCATATTCTATTTGATACCTCGTTCTAACTAAGATTCTTTATATTACTACTATAAAAAAAAGAATGGTCTCTGTGAATCGATTGAGTAAAATTAGGATTCATTGAATGAGTAGCAAAAAGAAGGGGCGGTAGGCACATTTGTCCTATATGCACAAATAAAAATCGGACCTATTTTTTCGTTACCTGGAGTAGAGCATAAACCTAAAAAAGAATTCAATTGGCCCATTCAGGAACAAGAAAATTACATCGTGATTGAGAGTGGATCTCGATGAAACAATAAATCAATGAGAAATAAACTCGACTATTTTAATGAATCCTTTATATATCTGAGTATATATTAGTATTATAGTTGAAGGTTCACAAATTTTTCTTTCTTAAAAAATGGAAGAACAAACGCTTTCATTAGAAATATTTTTCTTTTGAACACAAAATCAAAAAAGATCAAGAACCCTAATCTATACATTGAGTCTTCTTTTAACAATTCTTTTGAGCCGTATGCATCAAAAGGTGCATGTACGGTTCCGCAGGGATACAATTTTATCCTAATCAACCGACTTTATCGAGAACGATTACTTTTTTTAGGCCAAGAGGTTGATAATGAGGTCTCGAATCAACTTATTGGTCTTCTAGTATATCTCACTATAGAGGACCGTAACAGAGAGCTTTATGTATTTATAAACTCTCCCGGTGGATGGGTAATACCCGGAATAGCGGTTTATGATACCATACAATTTGTGCCGCCGGATGTACATACAATATGCATGGGCTTAGCCGCTTCAATGGGATCTTTTGTACTGGTCGGGGGAGCAATTACCAAACGTTTAGCATTCCCTCACGCTTGGCGCCAATGAGTTTTTTATTTTAGAGAAAAAGCCTATGCCTTCGCCATATGAAATAAGAATCTTGAGTAATAATAGCATGGCACTTCGAATTCGATATGATAAACTTTTTTCTCAAAACATTAACTTATGTATCGAAAGAGTAGTATGAAATACTATAAGGTATTTCCGATTTTATCTATCGGAATCTCAGTGTCACAAACTTTTTCACGCCGAAAGGCTCTTAATAATCTTTATGTTATAAACCCCTTTTACATATTTGATCGGATCAAAAAGAAACTTTGGGATTGCTTAATCACAGACGGACTAAATAGAAATTCTAATATAAATATAGAAAGCAACGGAACCATCATAGTATTTTTAACTCCTCCAAAAGGAAGGGTGGTAATTGGATCATTTATCGATCTGGGCCTTTTTTATTTTCGATAGGAAAGTCCAGTCTTGAGCCGTATGCAATATTCAAAAGATGCTTGTACGGTTCTATTTTTGTTATTCTCTTTCTCAATCTGGGAGCTAGTAAAACCCCTTTGTATGTTTTCTATCATCCATCAGGGTAATGATACATCAACCCGCGAGTTCTTTTTATGAGTCACAAACGGGAGAATTTATCCTGGAAGCGGAAGAACTACTGAACCTGCGCGAAACTATCACAATGGTTTATGTCCAAAGAACAGGCAAATCTTTTTGGGTTGTATCCGAAGACATGGAAAGGGATGTTTTTATGTCAGCAACAGAAGCCCAAGCTCACGGAATTGTTGATCTTGTAGCAGTTGACTAAAAAGATCAAGGGTTGTACATAAATTATCGATTGGATTGAGCTTTTCTTTTATCTTCTTACCACGTTTAGTAGTCTATTCTTTTAAATAGAAGGAATTCATCAGCATCCGGTTAGGAACGATCTAAACCAGCTCTGTCTGTATATGATTCAGCATGCCAACTATTAAACAACTTATTAGAAACACAAGACAGCCAATCCGAAATGTTACGAAATCCCCCGCCCTTAGGGGATGTCCTCAGCGCCGAGGAACATGTACTAGGGTGTATGTGCGACTCGTTCAGATCATGGGCTAGAACAAAAGAAAGGAACCAAGAACAACCAGTATGAATCTTTATGAATGATCAGTACGAATAAAGAAAAAGGATAAAAAATTAAAATTTCTCCATTTACTGACTAAAATCTATCCTATCCCGGTATTGCATATGAAATTTATGGTTTCCGTTGGTGCAAATCCAACAACCTTAATTTAAGCTGAGAAGCAATTCCCCATTGGTAACAAAAGGTTATTCATTAAGCGGGGAAATCCAATTTCATTTTAAAATTTTAAAGACGAAATATTATGCTTGCAAGAACGGCCTAACAGGATCAGCTACCTAGCTAACTTTCAGAATTAAATACCGTTACTATATAGGTAGATCTCGTTGTGACAGACCTACTACTGGATAATGCATAGGTAGAGCCACACAAAGGTGTGAACTGTACAAGTTACTCATAAAAATAAGATTCATTAAACGAAGGAAGAAGCTCCGGTGTATAGAGAGGACCTCACCGTTGAAGAAGTCACCATAGAAACGATGGAACCACTCTATTGTTTAGCTATTTCTATTTAGATTTACTCTATAATAGATCTAATCTAGGTTATTTATACTATTATTCAAACTAGATATCAATCAATTTCTTATTTCGATCCATTTTATTTCGAAATAAGAAAAAATTGTGGTTGGGAAGGTTATAGTAGCAAAAGTCATTGGAATTTTGATTTTATACATCTGAAGAATCCGTTTTGTTATTAATAAATTCAGCAAGGGGAAAAATAATAACTGAAAGATAGAAACTCAATTAGTTATTCATCAAAGTTTCATTTATTCAATGACTAGAATTAGAAGAGGATATAGAGCTCGGAGACGTAGAACAAAAATGCGTTTATTTGCATCCAGTTTTCGGGGGGCTCATTCAAGACTTACTCGAACTATTACTCAACAGAAAATACGAGCTTTAATTTCGGCTCATCGCGACAGAGATAAGAAAAAGAGAGATTTTCGTCGTTTATGGATTACTCGTATAAATGCAGTAATTCGCGAAAGGGGGGTATGCTTAAGTTATAGTAGACTAATAAATGATCTCTACAAAAGCCAATTGCTTCTAAATCGTAAAATACTTGCACAAATAGCTATATTAAATAGGAATTGCCTTTATATGATTTCCAATGAAATCCTGGATCCATTGGAGTAACTTGCGTTGAATTCCCCGGAGACTAAACTCCGGGAAGGTCGAGTAAAAAAGAGTATGATAAAATAGGCTAAGATTAAGATAAAGGTGTCAAAATGAACAAAGGAATTCAATACAAAAGGATTTATTCTTCGCCGATTCTTTTTTTTTTTTTTATTCTGACACAAAAAAGAAATCTAGATTATGGCAAAAAGACCAACATATTATTTTCTTATTTTGAGTTCTAATTGGAATTTTAATTCGATTGATAACTAAGTAAACGAAACCTATTTATTTCTGGTTCTAAGACCTATTGTTTGAGCAGTCGACTCAGTTCTTTCAAACTGTTTCTCGTTATTAAGAAAAGGTAACGAAGATAAAATACGAGCTTGTTTTATAGCACTAGTAATTAATCGTTGTTGTTTCAGGGTCAATTTATTTACCCGTCTTGATAATATTTTTCCTTGTTCACTAATAAAGCGGCTAATTAAACTGATGTTTCTATAATCAATTCGATCCCCCGATTGGATTGGGGGCAAACGCCTACGAAAAGATCGCTTCGATTTAAGAATGGGTCGCTTGGGTTTATCCATGGTTTGTTTATTCCTTCTCCCGAAATCCTATTTTGGTCGGATTCAAAAAATGAATTTGAATTCAAAATAGAGAGTTTGGTGTGTTTATATTATTTATTCTAATTTTATATTATAATATGTCATTTTGACTGTTCCTTGGAATAGGGACTGTTACACACGAGTTTTTGGTGCTTTTTTCTATCTCTTTATTTTTTTATCTCCCCATGAATCGTGTGTTTGTAACAGCAGGGGCAGAATTTTCTCAACTCCAATCGACTAGGTGTATTGGATCGATTCTTTTGCGTAATATATCGGGAAATGCCCCGTGAGTCTTTATTAACACTGTTTCGAACACAACTGATACATTCCAAAATAATCTTTACTCGTACATCTTTACTCTTGGCCATGAAACTCCTTTGGTATTTTTAATTCACTCAACGCTGCTATTTTTTTTTATCTAAAGAAAAAACGGAAAAATTATAACGAAACCAAATTAGGAAAGATTTCGTTGCAATCAATATCAATCAATAGGTTGTAATTTAAGAAGTAATAAAATTTCTTCTATTTCTAGCTGGATTCCATTTAGTTTAGGATCTTGTATGCTCTACTTTGACTCTATTATTAAGTTGATTTCAACCTTAACCCTATTTTCATTTTAGCTCTAATTGAATCCACTTTTCTTTTTTCTCTTTCATCCCTTCTTAGAATTCTAAAATCTAAAAAGGGAAAAAAGAGAAAAGAAAAAGGGGGGGTGAGATGTAGTTCAGGATATTTTATTGTATCTCGAATCTTAGTAAACCTCTCCCGCGTCAATAACTAGAATTAAAAAAACGGGAATGTTAGTGCATCTGGGAATAAACGATTGATCTCTATTAATAGACCTGCTAAAGATCCGAACCATATAGTACTTAGTACTGGTGCCACAGATAAATATGTTTTTAGATCCCGCATTGGAAACCCTCCTTCTTTATACATAGGGGTAAGACATATATGATCAGATGCGTAGCTAGATGGTTGCAGTTAAAGATTAAGAACCACCTGTATTTTTGTGCTGAATCCCAAATTAAAATGGATAATAATTCCTTAAAATAGATTCATATGTGTTAGATGAGATGAGATCAAATGGGTAAGAAGAAGGGAGAAGAGAAATTAATATAATATATTCAAAGAAAATTAAAGGATATGGAAAATAGGGCACGAATTCTCTAAAATGACACTGTAGACCAATTGAAAGGGATGTAGCGCAGCTTGGTAGCGCGTTTGTTTTGGGTACAAAATGTCACAGGTTCAAATCCTGTCATCCCTACCTATTACTTCTCCTTTGAGCAGTAATGAGGGATCAATGGAGATTTTTTAAGATAAGAAAGCGCTCTTAGTTCAGTTTGGTAGAACGTGGGTCTCCAAAACCCAATGTCGTAGGTTCAAGTCCTACAGAGCGTGATTCCTTTTTTGTTCGGGTGAATTAATTCGAATTACACTGAAATAACTTCACTAACGCGAGCACCTATCTGAATTTGACATCCCGTGGATTAAATAAAAAAGCCGTGAGATATTAATTATTCTTTATTACTTATTATATTAATTCATTAAAAATCCAATTGATCACCACGTTTGTATTGTAAAAATGCAGTTACGAATAATCCAGCTAGAGTAATAGGAATTAAACCTAACACGATTCCAAAAAGAGAAACTTCAATCATTTTTATTTGTTTGATTTGAAAGGGAAAAAGGGAAGTAATATCTATCGCTAAATATTAATCGGAATTGCCCGTGAATCTCAATGACTAATAATCGGCAATTGATAGGGCAAGAAACTTTTTATAATACACGGAATCCTACAGAAAGCGTTCTTTTTTGAATTCGTCATTCAATTAATTTTAAATAAGTCGTATCTTGCTCAGACCAATAAAAAGCCCTGAAGTTATAGTTAAAGCTGCTAGTAGAAAACCGAAATAACCAGTTATAGTAGGCATGAAAGAGCTAAATCAAATATGGTTTTATACATATGTATAGAAAGCATTTACCTAAAGTTTACCTTTTTGATTGAGGGTTTTTGAATCAAAAATCATTAAAACTAATAGAGTGTAGAGTGACCGAGCTAGAATCAGAAATTGCTTCGTCATCTGTGAATCTATAGATCCCACGATTTTGATTCAAGAGATTCCTTATTCATTTAAGATAACACTCTTTTTTTAATTCATTAGATTCAATAATGGGGCCA